ATTAAGTAGGTGGTAGTCTAGTACCGTATCTCTTACAATCTTACCCTTCCTTTGGCAAACCACTTTCAAAGGGAAGGGAGATAGACTGCGCCTTTCTTTCATTTCTTTTTTTTCTGCAGGGTAGGGAGGAACCTTGAGAGTTTGTGGTGACAAGTTACTTCGAAAACTGCTCAATTTGAGCCTCTAGGACCGGGAATTAATGAATAAAAAAGGGTTAGATACCGCCACCCTCTACCATATCTAGACAAATAGAATAGTCCTTTTATACAGACTGCTAAGTGCGGAGACGGGAATCGAACCCGTGACCTCAAGGTTATGAGCCTCGTGAGCTACCAAACTGCTCTACTCCGCTTTGGAGGGACGGAAACCGGTGGACGAAAAAGGTTGAATCCAGGCAGGCCTCTACCATGTCTAGACAAAGAGAATAGTTCTTTTATACAGAATGGAGCGGGTAGCGGGAATCGAACCCGCATCGTTAGCTTGGAAGGCTAGGGGTTATAGTCGACGTTGGTTGATTATTTTTAACGTCTCTAATTCAAAACCGAACATGAAATTTTGATTTCATTCGGCTCCTTTATGGATATTCTCACCACTTAACATCTATGTCAGCTTTTCTGTTTGAATGGAACCAAAGTTCTCTGCTTTCTAGATGATCCCTATAGAGTAGGAGATAGAAATTTTCCTAAATTTATCTAATCCACTTACTTCGTTCCCTAATTTCATTTAAGGGATCCTGAGGAAAAGAATTGGGTTTCCACCGAGCTGAAACAATATGCTGATGGTTCTAGTAAACCAAAACTACCATTTTTTAGCTATTTGTCTTCCAGTTCCTTTTTTCACAAAAGGGGATTTAGTTACGATTGGAAATAAACTTTTTTGTATCTTCATCCATAGACCCTTTACTCATATTTTAAAAAGGGAATCCTTAATCCAATGCAAAATTATGCTTCGCGACTCTGTACTCATAATCTAATCCAATTTGCATTTTGGGTGCAATTTCAAAATAGTCGTTGGATACAAATCACGAAAATGTATATTCTTCTTCAATACGCTATTGAGAGGAAAAGGATTAAATCCTTTCTAAGAACTAAAGTTTTTATCGGAATACAAAAAAACTTAAGGACGCCTTAAGTATATCATTTTATATTCAGTTATTAATAGAACGAATCACACTTTTACCACTAAACTATACCCGCTACATGAAGATTATGATAGCAACGCTACCCCTTTGTCAAGGGTAGCCATTCGAGAAGGAGGCTAATTCCTTTTATTGAATCAAACCTTATTGAATCAAACAGAGAAGGTTCATGACAGTGAGCGGTAGGTACTTCGATCGCGTGCTTTTCCTTTACTTTAGGATTTAGATAGCCTTTCTGGTCTGTAAAATACATCCTTCTTAACACCCCAATAGCGTATGAACCAAATGTATAAGGAATAGTTTGATTATTCCTACAATATTCATTAGGAAATATAGGGGGCACCGCAGCCCCCATAAATCTCTTTCTTCCTTTTCTTTTTTGTTCAGAATTGAACAAAGAAATTGGGGAAGATGTTTTCTTCCCCCACTTATCACGAAGTCCGAGCCATAGAGAAAGAGTGAGATGATTTTTTCAAATTTATCATAGACTTTCCCTATGGGTTGAGAGAAGCAAGAAACAAAGAGTCGTAACTTAAAGATAAAAGCGGACAGGAACCGAAGGATTTACCTAATGTAAAGAAGATCCTGAATGTCTCTGGTTAGTCGATCCTCTCCATTTCCCAATTTCCTCTCCTCTTTTCCACTCAATTCTAGTTTATTAGATTCTTTCAAAGAAGTTGAATAGAACTAAGAACACATAAAAAAGAGCGTAGAGGACCAAGACCATTACCAAGTGTTCTTCCCAAGAATCATATTGGGTATCTGTTCCCTTCCTTTTGGGTATCTGTTCCCTTCCTTTTCCTACTAGGATCGGGAATCTTGTATTTTCCATATCCATATACCATCGAACCCTTAGGGTTCCAGAACCCCCTTTTTTTGCTAGTCTTCAGAAACAGAAAACCCTGAGCCAGGAGCAGTATAAATCCTACTGCCCACCTTTTACAAGTTCTACGGCCCACCTTTTACAAGAAAATTGTTGATAAAACTCCACCATAGTTTGTTGTTCAAAATGAACCAACCAGAATCCTTGGAGAATATTCAAGTACCCCTTCCTTTGGAAATGGGGTACCTGTTGAAAATCGTTTCATTTCAACAAATACACCCAAAACGACTTTTTAAGTCAAATTGCAAAGTTTTGAACCTGACCATGAATAAACTTCTATATCTCGATATATACATATATAATCTCTACATATATCTCCATATATACATATATTATGTACATTATGTAGACCCATAATGGGAAATGAAAGCGGCTAATTTTGGAATTGAATAAAAAGCCCTTTTAACTCAGTGGTAGAGTAATGCCATGGTAAGGCATAAGTCATCGGTTCAAATCCGATAAAGGGCTTTTTTTACTTATTACTTAGTGGTAGAGTAATGCCATGGTAAGAGGTAAGTTATCGTTTCAAATCCGATAAAGTACTTTTCTACTAATATTCATATTCATTCACTTTTTTCTTTTCTTTTGAAAATTTCTCCTTTTTTTTTCATTTTATGACTTAGTGCGAGATGCATGCATTTTTGGTCTGAACACTAAATGAAGCAGGAAGTGTAAATTGCAAAAAAGAAATGAAATTGGATTCTTTTTCCTGATTAGATCAATCAAATCACTACCTGTACTGAACTAATCTAGAATCTTTTTTATTAATCTATTCTTATTCTATTAAATGAATTTCCCTAAAAAGTAGGGGGTGATTCGTCAATTAACCTAACTATCAACTAAAAAAAATCCTGCAAAAGCATAATAGAAAAGTAGGAAAGACTCCTTGCTTTGGATCTAGTTATACTAGTCGAGTATATTGACAATTCCAAAAAACTGCTCATACTATCATTATAATATAATGACGAGCGGTTGTATACGGCCTTATCGTCTAGTGATGCCCCCATCGTCTAGTGGTTCAGGACATCTCTCTTTCAAGGAGGCAGCGGGGATTCGACTTCCCCTGGGGGTAGGGAGTATTATGAAAGGAGGTTGATCATAGATTATCAAAAACCCTAGAATAAATTCTTCCTGGGTCGATGCCCGAGCGGTTAATGGGGACGGACTGTAAATTCGTTGACGATATGTCTACGCTGGTTCAAATCCAGCTCGGCCCAAAAATCTAGGGCTTCGTGAATATGAGCTAAATCCATTTGTTTTTCTTCCATAAAAAAATCTTTGATCCATAGAAATAAAGGAGAAAGATAAAGGGGGAAATTTATTTCTAATCTATATTTTTCTCATTCCTTTCTTACAAACAAAAGACCCCTTCTTATTGAAAGGTGGATTATCACCTATTTTTAGCAATAAAGAATCGCGACATACTAGTTATGTCACTCTCACTATACCCACATATCGTATGTGGGTATGTAGTATATGATTCGTCTATTTCTTAGAGTACGGCAGGCGAATCGAATCTTTTTATGGTTCTATTTAAGAATAGGTATGCCATACACCCCGCGGGGATTGTAGTTCAATTGGTCAGAGCACCGCCCTGTCAAGGCGGAAGCTGCGGGTTCGAGCCCCGTCAGTCCCGAACTAGGGTTCAATGAATGGAGAAATTCATCTTTCCTTTTTCCATGAAAAAGGGGGGCAAGAGGCAAGATCAAATACCTAGGGACACCCTTACTTCACCTTTTTTATTTCGCATTTCTCAGTAAAGAAGGAAGAGTATAGGAATTTTTTTTTCACTACTCCCAGTTGATTTAGTATAATTTAGGATATTACTCTATCCTTATGATGATACCATCCTCCTCTTAACTTCCTATTCGACTCTTATGGAATAGGAATAGAATACCGGTATTTTACCGGAATCCATACATAAATCGTATTCGTTTATTGTTAGAGAGTGAGTTTAATATAATTAGTACTTTTTGAGTTAAACCACACCCTTCCTTTTTTTTGTAGTTCCAACAATGACTAATTGGAAAGAATCTATCTCATTCTCATTTCATTTGCAGACTCCTTTTTTTATGAATCCGCTTTCATCTTTAGACCCAAAAGTGGATTTTGATAGTAACCTAATAAAATAAAAGAAAAACCAAGTAAAATAAACGCCCTTTTTCCTAAATTATTTTTCCTAATTGAAAATATTCTATTTTTTTAAGTCCTCTTTTCTCGATCTCACTTCTACTTCTACTGCTTATTTGGATGTCTATGTGACTCATAGAAAGTCGGCCATATAATACATACATAATTGTATGTATAACTATAAGAAAAAAGAGGGAAATTGGATAAGATAAGAAAGATCGTGGGTTATAGATATAGAAAAGAAAAAGTGGAAAAGTATGAAAAAAGGAGGGGATTCCCAATCCAATCAAAAAACCCATTTTGGCCTTTGTATGGATAAGAGATCCTCTTTTGTTATATTATTCCACTCTCAATCATGAATTGATTTGATAGATCCGATATTCATAATATTGAATTGATTCCGTATTATCAGAATGCAAGCCCTCCCCTTGAATTTACAGGATACCCCTTTTTCCTCTCCATGGGATTACATCCCGAGTTATTGCGAAAAAAAAAAAGTTATGGAAGTCAATATTCTCGCATTTATTGCTACTGCACTCTTCATTCTAGTTCCTACTGCCTTTTTACTTATTATTTATGTAAAAACAGTTAGCCAAAATGATTAATTGGAATTCCAATTAATCATAGAAGAAATGAAAAAGGGATTAAATAAAATAAAAATCCAAGCCTTAAATGAAAGGATCTCGTTGGAATCATAAAGTGTGGTAGAAAGAACTACATATAGTTTTTTCTACAACACTTTAGAGCCTTTCTATTATATTATCTTGAATTATATTATCTTGAATCTACATAGAATAGATTAGTAGATTGAAATATTAGTCTAATTCCATTTCTTTTTTCACTGCATCCACTTAATTTCAATCAAGTCAAAATAAAAAAAATCGAAGACAATTTTTCATCGAAAGAATCCATGGAGGGAAAGAAAAAAAATATGAGAATAGACTATAGTAAAAGAAAAAAGTAAAAGGAAAAACCAGCGAATTTTTCATGTTTAAACATGCCACGCGATGCTTCAAAAGAGCATAAAAATTATTCTAAACTAAAGAAGGAGAGAAAGAATAAAGTTGGGCAAAATGATTAATGCAAAACGATCAATTAAAGAAAAGAGTTGATACAACAATTCGACTACTCAATCAATTAGTAGTATCCCTAGAGTCCACTCCTCCCCCATACTACTAGTGAAAGAGAAAATGTAAAGACTACCATTAAAGCAGCCCAAGCGAGACTTACTATATCCATGTAAATTATGTCTCCTATTTCTATGAAGGAATTTTTCTACTACTGGTGAATAATCATAGTGGAATCAAGGGTAGAGAGTCAAAAAGGCGATTCCGCCCTAAAGCTGTGGATGAATCAGTTCAAGGAATTTACTTTTAACAAATTCTTATAGTATTTCTGGTGGAATTGGAAAGCATTAAGTATAAATACGATACATAGCCCTTTTCCTTAAAAAAGAGTACGGGGATGATGTCCTGAATAGAAGAAAAGATGTGGGAATAGGAAGATTTTTTCTTCCTTTTGTTACCTTTTTTATTTTCTTTTTATTTTACTTTTTTATTTTCTTTTTATTTTATAAGTAAAGGACGTCAGAATATACCATAAAATTAGCATAGATAAATAGTTAGTGGATACCTACCTTACCTATGTTTATTTTTAACCTAAACCCTACAGCCCCACTTTCTACCATTCTATGAAAGAATGAGGATACTTTCTCCACAACTCCGAAATTGATTTTGGATCAGATCAGCCTATTCAATCTGATTCTCGACAGAATCAGTAGCCCTTACCTTAGTGTATGTAGGTAGCATAAAATGTACGATAAATAAAATGTATAATAAAATTAGGAAGTTTTGATATTCCTTCGTGCAGTCCCCTCTTCAATCTTAGATTGAAAAAAAAAGAATGCCCCTTAGGGGACCCCATTGGATACCAAGATTTCTGACATCTTAGCCTCCTAGTTTAAAATTCTCGAATCGAATCAATTAAGAATCAATTCAAATTAATAAATGAGTAAGGAAACGCTATCTCATCCCTATCGGTAGCCTTTTGGGCCATTACTGCCAAAACAACCCCCTAGTTTAAGGATAGAACTATGGATTCTCAAAATCTAGTATCGCCAACTCTCTTGCCCCAACTTATGCAAGGTACGAATTTGCCGAGTTCGATCAGTACTATAAAGAAAAGAAAGCCTAAGTATTTTATTGATCAGGCGGCACCCAGATTTGAACTGGGGATAAAGGATTTGCAGTCCCCTGCCTTACCGCTTGGCCATGCCGCCAAAAAATCCGTCGAGAAAAGAACAAGTATTCATCCACGCTTTCTTACTAAAACTAACTTTCTTTTATCTTGAATCTAATTCTACTTACTTTTTTCCTATTTTTTTTTCAAAAAATCTACTCATGCTTTTTTGAATCCAGTTTCGATTATTCTCCTCGATGGATTCTATCTTAAAACACACGTTGCTAACACTAGAAAACTTCCCTTTTCTTTATATTGAAATGAAAAAGGAGAAAAAGTGGATTTCTAGTCACAGGCTACAAAATTCAGAACAAATTGGAACCATTAACTAGAATTCGCTTTTTTTTGAATTGCAGTAGTGAACGACGGTATTCTCCCCCTCCTTCCTTTTAATGGCATAATAAAAGAGAATGGATTTTTGCCTAATCCATGTATGGGTAAACTTCAGGTCTGAACAGCATTATTATCTATGGGCCCCCCTTATGTACATATCTCTATGGGGAATCATCCTTTAATTTTTCATTGCATTAAATATCTTGAATAAAAAAAAGAACCCTCAAATTCTTTTTCTTTTTAAAAATTTAACTAAGCGTCCTATTCTCAATCGAACAAAAGTCAAACTTTATAGTGCTTATAAATTATTATATTATGGCTTTATCCCATTCATAGAATGGAGATAAAATGAGAGAATGGAGATAAAATGAGAAATCTTTGCCGTCCAATCTGATTAGAATATCATAAAGTGTAAGTGGCAGAATTTTTTCGCGGTTCTAGGAATGTTTTATCGATTCATTTTCATTCCATTTGTACCCCCGGCAAATTCGAACTTTCATCGAAATTGTCTCTATTCATATGTATGAAATACATATATGAAATACGTATGCGGAGTTCCCTAGAATTTCATGTGATTCAGTAAACAGAATATGGATTCCATAACTGCTAGATCGATCTATAGGGATTGATGAAGAGTGATCTAATAATGGAATTTTTCTTCGATAAACAGGAAACTTAAGATTAAGATGCTCCGGAATGGAAATGAAGGAATGTCCACAATACCCGGATTTAGTCAGATCCAATTCGAGGGATTTTGTAGGTTCATTAATAAAGGCTTGGCAGAAGAACTTGAGAAGTTTCCAACAATTAAAGATCCAGATCACGAAATTGCATTTCAATTATTTGCAAAGGGATATCAATTGCTAGAACCCTCTATAAAAGAACGGGATGCTGTGTATGAATCACTCACCTATTCTTCCGAATTATATGTATCCGCAAGATTCATTTTTGGTTTCGATGTGCAAAAGCAAACCATTTCTATTGGAAACATTCCTATAATGAATTCCTTAGGAACCTTTATAATAAATGGAATATATCGAATTGTGATCAATCAAATATTGCTAAGTCCTGGTATTTACTACCGCTCGGAATTAGATCATAAGGGAATTTCTATCTACACCGGGACTATAATATCAGATTGGGGAGGAAGATCGGAATTAGCAATTGATAAAAAAGAAAGGGTATGGGCTCGCGTGAGTAGAAAACAAAAGATATCTATTCTAGTTCTATCATCAGCTATGGGTTCGAATCTAAGAGAAATTCTAGATAATGTTTCCTACCCTGAAATTTTCTTGTCTTTCCTGAATTCTAAGGAGAAGAGGATTGAGTCAAAAGAAAAAGCTATTTTGGAGTTTTATCAACAATTTGCTTGTGTAGGCGGGGATCTAGTATTTTCGGAATCCTTATGTGAGGAATTACAAAAGAAATTTTTTCAACAAAAATGTGAATTAGGAAGGATTGGTCGACGAAATATGAATCGAAGACTGAATCTTGATATACCTCAGAACAACACATTTTTATTACCGCGAGATGTATTGGCCGCTACGGATCATTTGATTGGAATGAAATTTGGAACGGGTATACTTGACGATGACGATATGAATCACCTGAAAAATAAACGTATTCGTTCGGTTGCGGATCTGTTACAAGATCAATTCGGACTGGCTCTTGGTCGTTTACAACATGCGGTTCAAAAAACTATCCGTAGAGTATTTATACGTCAATCGAAACCAACTCCACAAACTTTGGTAACTCCAACTTCAACCTCGATTTTATTAATAACTACTTATGAGACCCTCTTTGGGACATACCCTTTATCTCAAGTTTTTGATCAAACCAATCCATTGACACAAACAGTTCATGGGCGAAAAGTAAGTTGTTTGGGTCCTGGAGGATTGACGGGGAGAACTGCAAGTTTTCGGAGCCGAGATATTCATCCGAGTCACTACGGGCGTATTTGTCCAATTGACACGTCCGAAGGAATTAATGTTGGACTTACTGGATCCTTAGCTATTCATGCGAGAATTAATCACTGGTGGGGATCAATAGAAAGTCCGTTTTATGAAATATCTGAGAAAACAAAACAAAAAAAAGAGAGACAGGTGATTTATTTATCACCAAATAGAGATGAGTATTATATGATAGCAGCAGGAAATTCTTTGTCCTTGAATCGGGGTATTCAGGAAGAACAGGTTGTTCCAGCTAGATACCGTCAAGAATTCCTGACTATTGCATGGGAACAGATTCATGTTAGAAGTATTTTTCCTTTCCAATATTTTTCTATTGGAGGTTCTCTCATTCCTTTTATTGAGCATAATGATGCGAATCGGGCTTTAATGAGTTCTAATATGCAGCGCCAAGCAGTTCCCCTTTCTCGGTCCGAGAAGTGCATTGTTGGGACTGGATTGGAACGCCAAACAGCTCTAGATTCGAGGGTTTCTATTATAGCCGAACGCGAGGGAAAGATCATTTCTACTGATAGTGACAAGATCCTTTTATCAAGTAGTGGGAACACTATAAGTATTCCTTTAGTTACCCATCGGCGCTCTAACAAAAATACTTGTATGCACCAAAAACCTAGGGTTCCGCGGGGTAAATCCATTAAAAAAGGACAAATTTTAGCGGAGGGAGCTGCTACAGTTGGCGGGGAACTTGCTTTAGGAAAAAATGTATTAGTAGCTTATATGCCGTGGGAAGGTTACAATTTTGAAGACGCAGTACTAATTAGTGAACGTTTGGTATATGAGGATATTTATACTTCTTTTCACATCGGAAAATATGAAATTCAGACGGATACGACAAGCCAAGGCTCCGCTGAAAAAATCACTAAAGAAATACCACATCTAGAAGAACATTTACTCCGCAATTTGGATAGAAATGGAGTTGTGAAGTTGGGGTCCTGGGTAGAAACTGGCGATATTTTAGTAGGTAAATTAACGCCTCAGATAGCGAGCGAATCGTCCTATATCGCGGAAGCTGGATTATTACGAGCCATATTTGGTCTTGAGGTATCCACTTCAAAAGAAACTTCTCTCAAACTACCTATAGGTGGAAGAGGGCGCGTTATCGATGTGAAATGGATCCAGAGGGACCCCCTCGACATAATGGTTCGTGTATATATTTTACAGAAACGTGAAATCAAAGTTGGGGATAAAGTAGCCGGAAGACACGGGAATAAGGGGATCATTTCCAAAATTTTGCCTAGGCAAGATATGCCCTATTTGCAAGATGGAACGCCTGTAGATATGGTCTTTAATCCCTTAGGAGTACCCTCACGAATGAATGTGGGACAAATTTTTGAAAGCTCACTTGGATTAGCAGGGGATCTGCTAAAGAAACATTATAGAATAGCACCCTTTGATGAGAGATATGAGCAAGAGGCTTCAAGAAAACTTGTGTTTTCAGAATTATATGAAGCCAGTAAACAAACAAAAAATCCGTGGGTATTTGAACCCGAGTACCCGGGAAAAAGCAGAATATTTGATGGAAGAACAGGAAACCCCTTCGAACAACCTGTTCTAATAGGGAAATCCTATATCTTAAAATTAATTCATCAAGTTGATGAGAAAATCCATGGACGTTCTACTGGGCCCTATTCACTTGTTACACAACAACCCGTTAGAGGAAGAGCCAAGCAAGGGGGACAACGAGTAGGAGAAATGGAAGTTTGGGCTTTAGAAGGATTTGGTGTTGCTCATATTTTACAAGAGATACTTACTTATAAATCTGATCATCTTATAGCTCGCCAAGAAATACTTAATGCTACGATCTGGGGAAAACGAGTACCTAATCACGAGGATCCTCCAGAATCTTTTCGAGTGCTCGTTCGAGAACTACGATCTTTGGCTCTAGAACTGAATCATTTCCTTGTATCTGAGAAGAACTTCCAGGTTAATAGGGGAGAAGTTTGATCGGAATAAATATAAATTCTTTTCTTATTTCTATTTTATGATTGACCAATATAAACATCAACAACTTCAAATTGGACTCGTTTCCCCTCAACAAATAAAGGCTTGGGCTAACAAAATACTACCTAATGGGGAAGTCGTTGGCGAAGTCACAAGGCCTTCTACTTTTCATTATAAAACCGATAAACCAGAAAAAGATGGATTGTTTTGCGAAAGAATCTTTGGACCCATAAAAAGCGGAATTTGTGCTTGTGGAAATTCTCGAGCGAGCGGAGCTGAAAACGAAGACGAAATATTTTGCCAAAAATGCGGGATAGAATTTGTTGATTCTCGGATACGAAGATATCAAATGGGATACATCAAACTCGCATGTCCCGTGACTCATGTGTGGTATTTGAAAGGTCTTCCTAGTTATATCGCGAATCTTTTAGATAAACCTCTTAAGAAATTGGAGGGCCTAGTATATGGCGATTTCTCTTTTGCTAGGCCCAGCGCTAAAAAACCTACTTTCTTACGATTACGGGGTTTATTCGAAGATGAAATTGCATCCTGTAACCACAGCATTTCCCCCTTTTTTTCTACCCCAGGCTTTGCAACATTTCGAAATCGGGAAATTGCGACAGGAGCAGGCGCTATTAGAGAACAATTAGCAGATTTAGATTTGCCAATTATTCTAGAAAATTCCTTGGTCGAATGGAAGGAATTAGAAGACGAGGGGTATAGTGGAGATGAATGGGAAGATAGAAAAAGACGAATAAGAAAAGTTTTTTTGATTAGACGCATGCAATTGGCGAAACATTTTATTCAAACAAATGTAGAACCAGAATGGATGGTTTTGTGCTTATTACCTGTTCTTCCTCCCGAGTTAAGACCCATTGTTTATAGATCTGGGGATAAAGTGGTGACTTCGGATATTAATGAACTTTATAAGAGAGTTATCCGTCGGAACAACAACCTTGCCTATCTATTAAAAAGAAGTGAATTAGCGCCAGCAGATTTAGTAATGTGCCAGGAAAAATTGGTACAAGAAGCTGTGGATACACTTCTTGATAGTGGGTCCCGCGGGCAATCAACGAGGGACGGTCGCAATAAAGTATACAAATCACTTTCAGATGTAATTGAGGGTAAAGGGGGGAGGTTTCGCGAGACTCTGCTTGGGAAACGGGTGGATTACTCGGGGCGTTCTGTCATTGTTGTGGGTCCTTCACTTTCATTACATCAATGTGGATTACCTCTAGAGATAGCAATAAAGCTTTTTCAGCTATTTGTAATTCGCGATTTAATCACGAAACGTGCTACTTCTAATGTTAGGATTGCTAAAAGGAAAATTTGGGAAAAGGAACCTATTGTATGGGAAATACTTCAAGAAGTTATGAGGGGACATCCTGTACTGTTGAATAGAGCACCTACTCTGCATAGATTAGGCATACAGGCTTTCCAACCCACTTTAGTAGAGGGGCGTACTATTTGTTTACACCCATTAGTGTGTAAGGGTTTCAATGCGGACTTTGATGGGGATCAAATGGCTGTTCATCTACCTTTATCCTTGGAAGCTCAGGCGGAAGCTCGTTTACTTATGTTTTCTCATATGAATCTGCTATCTCCCGCTATTGGGGATCCTATTTGCGTACCAACTCAAGACATGCTTATCGGACTTTATGTATTAACGATTGGAAACCGCCGAGGTATTTGTGCAAATAGATATAATAGTTGCGGAAATTATCCAAATCAAAAAGTCAATTACAATAATAAAAATTATAAGTATACAAAAGATAAAGAACCGCTTTTTTCTAGTTCCTATGATGCACTGGGAGCTTATAGACAAAAACGAATCCATTTAGACAGTCCCTTGTGGCTCCGATGGAAACTAGATCAACGCGTCATTGGGTCAAGAGAAGTTCCAATTGAAGTTCAATATGAATCTTTGGGGACTTATCATGAGATTTATGCCCACTATCTAATAGTGGGAAATAGAAAAAAAGAAATCCGCTCTATATACATTCGAACCACTCTTGGTCATATTTCTTTTTATAGAGAAATAGAGGAAGCCATACAAGGATTTAGTCAGGCCTATTCATACACTATCTAAACAAAGAAGTTAGATTCGGCGATGCCCCTTTCGAGGGGCATTCCGATTTCGCTAGTATCATCATTTTTTCCGCGCGAATCCAGATTGAGATTGAGGAAAGGATGTTAACTAAGTTTTCGAATCACTGACTCGGGCCCATTGTCGAATCCTACTCAGCAATTGTCGAATTCTACTCAGCCAAAAAAGGGGGTACTTATTTATGGCAGAACGGGCCAATCTGGTCTTTCATAATAAAGAGATAGACGGAACTGCTATGAAACGCTTTATTAGCAGATTAATAGATCATTTCGGAATGGGATATACATCCCATATACTGGATCAAATAAAAACTATGGGCTTCCATCAAGCCACTACTACATCGATTTCATTAGGAATCGAGGATCTTTTAACAATACCCTCTAAGGGATGGTTAGTCCAAGACGCGGAACAACAGAGTTTTCTTTTGGAAAAACACTATTATTATGGAGCTGTACACGCGGTAGAAAAATTACGCCAATCCGTTGAAATCTGGTATGCTACAAGTGAATATTTGAAACAAGAAATGAATTCGAATTTTCGGATAACCGATCCCTCTAATCCAGTCTATCTAATGTCTTTTTCAGGAGCTAGGGGAAATGCATCTCAGGTACACCAATTAGTGGGTATGAGAGGATTAATGGCGGATCCTCAAGGACAAATGATTGATTTACCTATTCAAAGCAATTTACGCGAGGGACTTTCTTTAACAGAATATATAATTTCCTGCTACGGAGCCCGCAAAGGGGTTGTAGATACTGCTGTACGAACAGCGGATGCTGGATATCTTACACGTAGACTTGTTGAAGTAGTTCAACATATTATTGTCCGTAGAAGAGATTGTGGTACTATCCGAGGTATTTCTGTGAGTCCTCAAAATGGGATGACGGAAAAACTTTTTGTCCAAACACTAATTGGTCGCGTATTAGCAGACGATATATATATAGGTTCACGATGCATTGCCGCTCGAAATCAAGATATTGGAATTGGGTTAGTCAATCGATTCATAACTGCCTTTCGAGCGCAGGCATTTCGAGCACAACCAATATATATTCGAACCCCCTTTACTTGCCGGAGCACATCTTGGATCTGTCAATTATGCTATGGTCGGAGTCCCACTCATGGCGATCTGGTCGAATTGGGGGAAGCCATAGGTATTATTGCGGGTCAATCTATTGGAGAGCCAGGGACTCAACTAACATTAAGAACTTTTCATACTGGTGGAGTATTCACAGGGGGTACTGCTGACCTTGTACGATCCCCTTCGAATGGAAAAATCCAATTCAATGAGGATTTGGTTCACCCCACACGTACCCGTCATGGGCAGCCTGCTTTTCTATGTTATATAGACTTGTATGTAACTATTCAGAGTCAGGATATTCTACATAGTGTAAATATTCCCTCAAAAAGCTTGATTCTAGTGCAAAATGATCAATATGTGGAATCCGAACAAGTAATTGCGGAGATTCGTGCCGGAACGTCCACTTTGCATTTTAAAGAAAAGGTACAAAAGCATATTTATTCCGAATCAGACGGGGAAATGCATTGGGGTACTGATGTTTATCATGCCCCCGAATATCAATATGGTAATCTTCATCGATTACCAAAAATAAGCCATTTATGGATATTGTCAGTAAGTATGCGCAGATCCAGTATAGCTTCTTTTTCGCTCCACAAGGATCAAGATCAAATGAATACTTATTCTTTTTCCGTTGACAGAAGATATATCTTTGGCCTCTCAACGGCTAATGATCAAGTAAGAAATAGACTGTTGGATACTTTTGGTAAAAAAGATAGGGAAATTCTTGATTATTCAACGCCGGATCCAATCATGTCCAACGCTCATTGGAATTTTGTCTATCCTTCTATTCTTCAAGATAATTCGGATTTGTTGGGGAAAAAGCGAAGAAATAGGTTCGTTATTCCATTACAATATCATCAAGAACAAGAGAAACAACTAATATCCTGTTTCGGGATTTCAATGGAAATCCCCTTTACGGGTGTTTTACGTAGAAATACTATTGTTGCCTATTTTGACGATCCGCGATACAGAAAAGATAAAAGGGGTTCAGGAATTGTTAAATTTAGATATAGGACCCTAGAGGAAGACTCAGAGGACGAATATGGGAGCCCAGAGAACAAATATAGGACCCGAGAGGAAGAATATGGGACTTTAGAGGAAGATTCAGCGGAAGACTCAGAGGATGAATATGGTACTTTAGAAGAAGACTCAGAGGACGAATACGGGGGCCCAGAGGAAGATTCCATCTTAAAAAAAGAGGGTTTGATTGAGCATCGAGGAACAAAAGAATTTAGTCTAAAATACCAAAAAGAAGTAGATCGTTTTTTTTTCATTCTCCAAGAACTGCATATTTTGCCGAGATCCTCATCCCTAAAGGTACTTGACAATAGTATTATCGGAGTCGATACACAACTCACAAAAAATACAAGAAGTCGACTAGGTGGATTGGTCCAAGTGAAGAAAAAAAAAAGCCATACGGAACTCAAAATCTTTTCCGGAGATATTCATTTTCCTGAAGAGGCAGATAAGATATTAGGTGGCAGTTTGATACCACCAGAAAGAGAAAAAAAGGATTCTAAGGAATCAAAAAAAAGGAAAAATTGGGTCTATGTTCAACGGAAAAAAATTCTCAAAAGCAAGGAAAAGTATTTTGTTTCGGTTCGACCTGCAGTCGCATATGATATGGACGAAGGAAGAAATTTAGCAACACTTTTCCCGCAGGATCTCTTGGAAGAAGAGGATAATCTCCAACTTCGACTTGTCAATTTTATTTCTCATGAAAATAGCAAGTTAACTCAAAGAATTTATCACACGAATAGTCAATTCGTTCGAACTTGCTTAGTAGTGAATTGGGAAGAAGAAGAAAAGGAGGAAGCTCGTGCTTCTCTTGTTGAGGTAAGAGCAAATGGTCTGATTCGCGATTTCCTAAGAATTGGGTTAATCAAGTCCACTATTTCGTATACGCGAAGAAGGTATGATAGCACAAGTGCAGGACCGATTCCCAAGAATAGGTTAGATCGCACCAATACCAATTCCATTTATTCCAAGGCGAAGATTCAATTACTTAGCCAACATCAAGAAGCTATTGGTACTTTGTTGAATCAAAATAAAGAATACCAATCTTTGATGATTTTGTCGGCAGCCAACTGTTCTAAAATTGGTTTATTCAAGAATTCGAAATATCCCAATGGGGTAAAAGAATCGAATCCTAGAATTCCTATTCGAGATATTTTTGGACTCTTAGGCGCTATTGTACCTAGTATATCGAATTTTTCTTCATCTTACTATTTATTAACACATAATCGGATCCTGTTAAAAAACTATTTCTTCCTTGACAATTTGAAACAAAACTTCCAAGTACTTCAAGGACTTAAATACTCTTTAATAGAAGAAAATCAAAGGATTTCCAATTTCGATAGTAACATCACGTTGGATCCATTCCATTTGAATTGGCACTTTCTCTATCATGATTCTTGGGAAGAGACATTGGCAATAATTCACCTTGGACAATTTATTTGCGAAAATGTATGTCTATTTAAATCGCACATAAAAAAATCAGGTCAAATTTTTATTGTTAATATTGATTCCTTTGTTATAAGAGCAGCTAAGCCTTATTTGGCCACTACAGGAGCAACTGTTCATGGTCATTATGGGGAAATCCTTTACAAAGGGGATAGGTTAGTTACGTTTATATATGAAAAAGCGAGATCTAGTGACATAACGCAAGGTCTTCCAAAAGTAGAACAAATCTTCGAAGCTCGTTCAATTGATTCACTATCCCCGAATCTCGAAAGGAGAATTGAGGATTGGAATGAGCGTATACCAAGAATTCTTGGGAGTCCCTGGGGATTCTTGATTGGAGCTGAGCTAACCATAGCCCAAAGTCGGATCTCTTTGGTTAATAAGATCCAAAAGGTTTATCGATCCCAAGGGGTACAGATCCATAATAGACATATAGAGATTATTATACGCCAAGTAACATCAAAAGTACGGGTTTCCGAAGATGGAATGTCTAATGTTTTTTTACCTGGGGAATTAATTGGACTATTGCGAGCGGAGCGAGCAGGGCGGGCTTTGGATGAATCGATCCATTATCGGGCAATCTTATTGGGAATAACAAAGGCTTCCCTGAATACCCAAAGTTTCATATCTGAAGCAAGTTTTCAAGAAACTGCTCGAGTTTTAGCAAAAGCTGCCCTACGGGGTCGTATTGATTGGTTAAAAGGCCTGAAAGAAAACGTAGTTCTGGGGGGGATTATACCTGTTGGTACCGGATTCCAAAAATTTGTGCACCGTTCCCCGCAAGACAAGAACCTTTATTTCGAAATTGAAAAAAAACTATTCGCGTCGGAAATGAGAGATATTTTGTTTCTCCATACAGAATTTTTTTCTTCTCATTCTGACGTACCAAACAATTTCTATGAGACATCAGAATCACCATTTACCCCCCTATTTATACGATTTAAGGATACATAAAGCAGATTTTTTTACTTTAAACTAGACTTTTGACCTTAGAACGCTAACAGGTCAGATTTTCCATTTTTATTTTAATAAGTAAAAGAAGTCAGTTAATTCATTAAGGTTATGTTTATACCATATATCAACGACCAATTCTCAGTAGAAGGTTCCATCGGAACAATTAGTATTTATTTCAAGCTATTTCGGATCTTTCTTAATCTTCAAAAAGAAAAAAATTCCGTAATGGTAGGGTGAAAAAAAAAAAGAAAAAATAAAAAGGAAGTGTGGAAAAAATGACAAGAAGATATTGGAACATCAATTTGAAAGAGATGATAGAAGCGGGAGTTCATTTTGGTCATGGTATTAAGAAATGGAATCCTAAAATGGCCCCTTACATCTCGGCAAAGCGTAAAGGTACTCATATTACAAATCTCGCTAGAACTGCTCGTTTTTTATCAGAAGCTTGTGATTTAGTTTTTGATGCAGCAAGTCAGGGAAAAAGCTTCTTAATTGTTGGTACCAAAAAAAGAGCAGCGGATTTAGTAGCATCAGCTGCAATAAGGGCTCGTTGTCATTATGTTAATAAAAAGTGGTTCAGCGGTATGTTAACGAATTGGTCGATTACGAAAACCAGACTTTCTCAATTTAGAGACTTAAGAGCAGAAGAAAAGATGGGAAAATTCCAACATCTCCCAAAAAGAGATGTGGCAATCTTGAAGAGAAAATTATCTACCTTGCAAAGATATCTCGGCGGAATCCAATATATGACGAGGTTGCCCGACATTGTGATCGTCCTCGATCAGCAAAAAGAGTATATAGCTCTTCGGGAATGTGCCATTTTGGGGATTCCTACTATTTCTTTAGCCGATACAAATTGTGACCCAGATCTCGGAAATATATCGATTCCAGCCAATGATGACACTATGACTTCAATTCGATTGATTCTTAACAAATTAGTATTTGCAATTTGTGAGGGCCGTTCTCTCTATATAAGAAATCGTTGATTAAGAAAAATAGTGAATTCTTGGGCAACTGCGTAGATTTATGGAATCACTTACTATTCTTTTTTGTTTTGCATAGATAAAAGAAGGGGAATATTGATATATATTAGAGGGTATTGATATATATTATGATCTGATGTGATTTCTTGGTATCCTAAATATAAGATTAATACTTCAAGTTGCTGAGTTGAGAAAGAGATGGTTGAATCAAAAGAATTCCTTTTTTGAAGTTCCATTTTTATCAGAGGACAATATGAATATTATACCATGTTCCATTAAAACACTCAAGGGGTTATACGATATATCGGGTGTAGAAGTAGGCCAACACTTCTATTGGCAAATAGGGGGTTTCCAAATTCATGCCCAAGTACTCATCACTTCTTGGGTCGTAATTACTATCTTGCTAGGTTCAGTTATCATAGCTGTTCGCAATCCACAAACCATCCCGACCGACGGTCAGAATTTCTTCGAATATGTCCTTGAGTTTATTCGAGACTTGAGCAAAACTCAGATTGGAGAAGAATATGGTCCCTGGGTTCCCTTTATTGGAACTATGTTCCTTTTTATTTTCGTTTCGAATTGGTCGGGTGCTCTTTTACCTTGGAAAATTATACAGTTACCCCATGGAGAATTAGCAGCGCCCACGAATGATATAAATACTACTGTTGCTTTAGCTTTACTCACGTCAGCGGCATATTTTTATGCGGGCCTTAGCAAAAAAGGATTGAGTTATTTCGAGAAATATATTAAACCAACTCCTATCCTTTTACCAATTAACATCTTAGAAGATTTCACAAAACCATTATCACTTAGTTTTCGACTTTTCGGGAATATATTGGCGGATGAATTAGTCGTTGTTGTTCTTGTTTCTTTAGTCCCCTTAGTAGTTCCTATACCGGTCATGTTTCTTGGATTATTTACAAGTGGTATTCAAGCTCTTATTTTTGCAACGTTAGCCGCAGCCTATATAGGTGAATCCATGGAGGGTCATCATTGAATTGATTAGTTTTCGAAATAGTCTTTTTTTTAGCTTAGCTGAATTCATGCATGGTTGCAGATAATTCACTTAGTTGGAAAACTAAATAGTTAGAAATGTGTACGAATATACAATCTAGAGTTGTAGGAGAGAGAATAAGCTATATTATGGAATTGTCAAAGTATATAGGCATTAGGGGGGGCGCAGTCAGGCTAGATCTATATCCTTAATGTCTATAAGTTAAGTCATCTTTTGTAGGGTTTCCACTTTAAGGAATGATTTTAGAATTCGATTCAATAGAAAATGAGAATCATATGGATTTACACAAACCTCTAATGATTAGAAACTAAAAAAGGGATCCCGAAGTAGTTCGGACAATTCAGATTATCGTTTCAATTTGTACTTTTTAGTTACTTCTGTCCAATAGAGCTTAGAAATAAGAATTTCTTGGTTAATTGTATCCTTAACCATTTCTTTTTTTTTTTTGACACGAGGAACTTACCATGAATCCACTAATTGCTGCTGCTTCCGTTATTGCTGCTGGATTGGCCGTAGGTCTTGCTTCTATTGGGCCTGGAGTGGGTCAAGGTACTGCTGCAGGACAAGCTGTAGAAGGTATTGCGAGACAGCCAGAAGCAGAAGGTAAAATACGAGGTACTTTATTGCTTAGTCTAGCTTTTATGGAAGCTTTAACAATTTATGGACTAGTTGTGGCACTAGCGCTTTTATTTGCAAACCCTTTTGTTTAATCCTAAAAAAGAAAATAAGCCCTTTAGATTAGATACTTTTTTCTTTTTTAGTAAATTGGTATTTGCTTCTGCAATTCCAATTATATCAATACTTTACTCCTATTTATTATTATTACTCCTGGAATTATCTATTTATCGGGACAGACAATACCCCACCCCAGGAAGAGCTGATTTGAGTATGATCAATTTAGAGGATATGCTTGCCTTCTTCCTTCTCGTCCTTAGTTTAGGACAGTGGAAAGTCTTTTTCCTTTTATTTTAGGAATTTTGGGAACATTTCAACAAAAGATGTCTTTCACAGATCAAACGAGACCGAAGACTTAATCTAAAAGAAATTACTAAATTGAATCTATTTCAATTAAAAAAAATTGCATTAAAAAAACCGATCAAAAAAGGGCGGGCGAAGTAAGTGATCAAAAACTTTGTTCTTTGTTCGTCCTATCTATAAGAGGAGAGCATATGAAAAATGTAACCCATTCTTTCGTTTTTTTAGCTCACTGGCCATCCGCCGGGAGTTTCGGGCTTAACACCGATATTTTAGCAACAAATCTAATAAATCTAACTGTAGTGGTTGGTGTATTGATTTTTTTTGGAAAGGGAGTGTGTGCGAGTTGTCTATTTCAAGAATAGATTGGATCCATCCGGCTGCACTTTAGAATATTTTTTAATATTTTTCGGATAAATAAGAAAAAGGTGCACGATCTCGACGAATTACTTCTGAATAAATTCAGAAATCATATGGAAGAACCTTAGCATTTCGCGACTCGTTGGTAAATAAACTTTGATTCTCTATAGACCAATAATATGAGACCATTAACACGGTTAAAGCTAAACTGCTTGAAGTCCAGGCAAAAGGGGGGTACTCTTTCTACAACTATATTAGTATTAGTACCGAAATGCTTTAAACGGGAAATAGCTAATGTAGAATTTATCTGATATAGAACACTCATATCGATAAAATGGTTTGCACTATTTACTAAAAAGGGCACCCTGCCCCTTTTTTATCCAATGCCGAATCGACGACCTATGTATAAAAAAAAGAGAAAGTTTTTGGATTTGAAGAAAAAATAGGAATTTTATCAATTTTCATTTTCCATTTATTTAGTTTTTCTTAATGAAATTGAAATTATTAACTAAGGGGCAAATACAAATAAAGAAACAACTTTGCTGACCATGATAGATTTTTATCTAGGCGGAAGAGTCCTCTTAATATTTATTAAGTCTTATATGGATTTCGGTATATTGTAAACAGAAAAGAGAGGATAGGCTCATTAAATTTAAAAAAGATATGGAAGTAGCCATAGCAAAAAAAGGAAAAATGGAGCGTGAGAGCCAAATGAATCGAAAGGTTCATGTTTGGTTCGGGAAGAGATCATAAAAGTTGTAAACTTAATAGCAAAATAATCTACTTTCATTAAAAGATTTATTAGATAATCGAAAACAGAGGATCTTGAGTACTATTCGAAATTCGGAAGAATTGCGTAGAGGGACCATTGAGCAGCTCGAAAAAGCTCGAGTTCGATTACAGAAAGTCGAACTAGAAGCGGATGAGTATCGAATGAATGGATACTCTGAGATAGAACGAGAAAAGGAAAATTTGATTAATGCCACTTCTATTAGTTTGGAACAATTAGAAAAGTCTAAAAATGAAACCCTTTATTTTGAAAAACAAAGGGCGATGAATCAGGTCCGACAACGGGTTTTCCAACAAGCCGTACAAGGAGCTCTAGGAACTCTGAATAGTTCTTTGAATACCGAGTTACATTTCCGTACGATTCGTGCTAATATTGGCATTCTCGGGGCCATGGAATGGAAGAGATAATTAAATTAATTAAGCCTTGAACTTCTACTTTCCTTTAGAATTTAGGCATTATTTTTCCCCTTGCTTCCGAAAAAAAATAGTAGAGAAACACTAATGGCAACCCTTCGAGTCGACGAAATTAATAAAATTCTCCGCGAACGTATTGAACAATATAATAGGAAAGTCGGGATTGAGAATATTGGTCGCGTAGTTCAAGTGGGGGATGGGATTGCTCGTATTATAGGTCTTGGTGAAATAATGGCAGGTGAATTAGTCGAATTTGCAGAAGGGACTAAGGGTATTGCTCTGAATTTGGAATCCAAAAATGTTGGGATTGTATTAATGGGCGATGGGTTGATGATACAAGAGGGAAGTTTTGTAAAAGCAACAGGAAGAATTGCTCAGATACCTGTGAGCGAGGCTTACTTGGGCCGTGTTATAAACGCTCTGGCTAAACCTATTGATGGGAGAGGCGAAATTGTAGCTTCGGAATCTCGCTTAATTGAATCTCCTGCTCCGGGTATAATTTCCAGGCGTTCTGTATATGAACCCCTTCAAACGGGGCTTATTGCTATCGATTCGATGATCCCCATAGGGCGCGGTCAGCGAGAGTTAATTATTGGGGACAGGCAAACTGGCAAAACAGCAGTAGCTACAGATACAATTCTCAATCAAAAAGGACAAGATGTAATATGTGTTTATGTAGCTATCGGTCAAAGAGCATCCTCCGTAGCTCAAGTAGTAACTACTTTCCATGAA